TTCTGTTTTTCTTTTAATGGGAGTTCTGGGTATCGGTTTATATGGTTCTAATGAACCAACATTAAATTTTGAAATATTAGCTAATCAGCCCTATCCTGTGGGCTTGGAAATACTATTATATCTTGGATTTTTTATTGCTTTTGCTGTCAAATTGCCAATCATACCCCTACATACATGGTTACCAGATACCCATGGAGAAGCGCATTATAGTACTTGTATGCTTCTAGCCGGAATCTTATTAAAAATGGGAGCGTATGGATTAGTTCGAATCAATATGGAATTATTTCCTCATGCTCATTCTATATTTTCTCCTTGGTTGATGATAGTAGGTGCAATGCAAATAATCTATGCAGCTTCAACATCTCTGGGTCAACGGAATTTAAAAAAAAGAATAGCTTATTCCTCTGTATCACATATGGGTTTCATAATTATAGGAATTGGTTCTATCACTGATATGGGGCTCAACGGAGCCCTTTTACAAATAATCTCTCATGGATTTATTGGTGCCGCACTCTTTTTCTTGGCCGGAACTACTTATGATAGAATACGTATTGTGTATCTTGACGAAATGGGTGGAATAGCTATCCCAATGCCAAAAATATTCACGATGTTCAGTAGCTTTTCGATGGCCTCCCTCGCATTACCAGGTATGAGTGGTTTTGTTGCCGAATTAATAGTATTTTTTGGACTACTTACTAGTCCAAAATATCTTTTAATGACAAAACTACTAATTACTTTTGTAATGGCAATTGGAATCATATTAACTCCTATTTATTTATTATCTATGTTACGCCAGATGTTCTATGGATACAAGATATTTAATGTTCCAACCTCTTATTTTTTTGATTCTGGACCGCGAGAGTTATTTCTTTTGATCTCTATTTTTTTACCCGTACTAAGTATTGGTATGTATCCTGATTTTGTTCTTTCACTATCAGTTGAAAAGGTTGAAGTTATTCTATCTAATTCTTTTTATGGATAGTTTTGATGAATAAAAAAGAAAAAAATCTTATTTTTTATGTTCGTTGTACAATGACAAAAAGAGGGTTTTTTTCTTCTTCTCTTACGTTAAGTAAAAAAAATCAATTTGAACAGGCGAGAACCCTGTGAATTTAATAGTGTAGTAATTCACAGGGCTCTCGCCTGTTCACACAAAGTTTTTTTATCTGATATGTGCTGTACACTTTTCTATTCCTATTCGTCATAACCCCCTTTTTTTGTGTTTAATTCAATTATATGTTAATGGAAATGAACCATAACTATGTAGTCCTATTCCTAATAGATTGACCCCAAAATAGCATATCCAAATTATAAGAAATCCAATAGACGCCACAATTGCTGAAGTGGTACCCTGCAATTTTATATTTGTTCGAGTATGTAAATAAATCGCGAATACGATCCAAGTAATAAAAGCCCAAGTTTCTTTTGGGTCCCAACTCCAATAGGATCCCCATGCTTCGTTAGCCCATACTGCTCCAGAAAGAATTCCTATGGTTAAAAAGATAAATCCTAAACTAATAACCCGATAACTCCAATAATCCAATTGTTGAATCAATTGGTACCTGTAATAATTAAAAAAATAAGTATTTTTGAAAACATTGCTTTGTTCGTTCATGTATTCGATTTCACCAAAGAAAAAGGAACCGTGGCAATTTAAAAAACGATTACTCGTAACAAAAAACTTTTTATTTTTTGTAACTGTAATAAGTGATACTGATAATAATGATCCACATAAAAGGGCAGCGTAGCCTAATATCATCGTACTTACGTGCATTATTAACCACTCAGATTGAAGAGCTGGTACTAATATTGTAGATTTGTGTATTTCAGTTAAAAGACCTGAAGTAGCAAAGCCTTGGGTAAAAATAGCACTTGGTCCAATTATTGTGCTTAGAATATTTTGATTTTTTTTGAAATACGGAACTATATGAATAAAGGAAAAACTCCATGAAAGGAAGATTAATGATTCATATAAATCACTTAGTGGAAAATGTTCCGAATAAATCCAACGAGTAACTAATAATCCTGTTATAGAGAACAAATTCATTATCATACCCTTTTCGAATGAATCATACAGTTTTACGATTTCATCGACTAAAAAGGTTATCAAATGAATTATAAGTACAATTGAAACGAGCGAAAAAGAAATATGAGTTAATATATGCTCTAAGGTTGAAAATATCATAAGATTTTAGGAGTCCTTTAATTAGAAAATCTATATGGAAATTTGGATTCATTATAGGATCTATTTACTTTTTTTAGGAGATGACATGCCGCCACTCGGACTCGAACCGAGATGCTCTAGCACTGCTTCCTAAGAGCAGCGTGTCTACCAATTTCACCATAGCGGCTTATCTTGAACTCATAATAGCCTATGAATAAGCAATCGTCTAGATTTAAGAATTTGATTGGTTGCAATATTTTTTAGGAAAGACTCAAATTGATGAATAAAAATTTCTTCAACATAGGTATTTGAAGGTTCATTATTTCAGTTTAGAGT